GGCGAAGGTGGCGAATGGCATAACTGCTTCTTTCTCTTTTTACGGGTTAGAATCCGCTATTGTTGAAGAAGCCCAGAGTTCAAGAGATGAGGATCAAATCTCTTGTTGAGGAAGCAACTAATGTTGCAGGAATGGGAGCTGCTCTTGCGAGCGACTCAGCTGCAATTGGAATGCTTTCAATGGCTGGTGCGTGCGAGTCTTTAACCCCAACAAGGGGAAGTGACCGAGGGATTCTGTGTTAAGCCCTGTTGCCAAATGCAGTTAGCTCGAGTGAAGGTTTTTTTCTGGGAATTTTTTTTTTCTCGGCCCGAAAAATCGCCTGACGCGAGGGTAGGTGCTATGGTTTCTGCGGAGAGGTTGACCTTGTGACTGCGGCGGGAATGCTTGCTTGATTAAGACTAAGTTCTTCTGTTCAAGAAGCTCTGGGTCTCAATCAATAGAAAGTCTAGTATGGCATATGGCAGAACGATAAGCTTAGCTGTGAAAAGAATTGCCCAAGGTTGGGGGAATAGTCTTCCATACCGGATTCTTAGTCTGCTTGAAAGGCAGCTACTGTCTCTCGGTCTTCTGGGCTTACTAATTAACTTTCTACAAGAGCAGCTATTGAATCCGCGGAAGAAAGCATCAAAGCAGAGGAATAGCTATCTTTCACAAGCAATAGAGGTGCTGGAGTCAGCGGGCTTTCTTTCTCTACAGTTTTGGAAGAGATAGCTGCGGGAGTGAGATTCGGCTTAAGTGAGTTTAGTGCCCCGAGAAAATGAGTTCGCTTCGACAGTTCAGTGACACTTGGGTATCAATCAACATAAATAAAGTACGACACCGCTCTTTCAAAAGGTCCGGAAATCTCATAAGAGAAGAAAGATCGTAGCGTAGCCGTAGAAAAGAAAGGTTTTGTATTAGATTCGAGGCCTTGGCAGAGTAGATGACTTTCCTTGCTGAATAGAAGAGGAAGCTTCTGCCCTTTTTCCTTCTTTTGAGTCTACGCGCTTCTGCTTAGTATGTTGTTTATATGCTTGTTAATTTAATTAAGCCAGAGGCCAGTTTAATTGATCTTCTCATAGGTGTGTAGAACACACTGCCCGTAATTAGCGACCTTCCCCTTTTTCACAAGCATGAGTAGGACTTCTAGTGTTGGGAAAGTCATCTTTGGCATAAGCTCTAGTTGATCTCTATTATGGCATTATCATATACTTTTTAATTCCTATTTATGCAACTATGCCAATTCCTATATGTTTCCATATTCTCTATAGTGCTATATCATTCTCGTTTTTTTCTTTCTACTCCCTCACCGGTCCCCCTCTGTTCTGTAAAGATCTTTTTTTGCTTAGGTTAGCTCTTCCCGCCCCTTGGAGTGAGTTAGATAGCCCATTCCTTGTTGCTTGCTTATGCTTAGCTTAGTAGCCCTTGACGAATTCCTTAAAAAGGATCTTCCGGCCCCTCGCATTTTTAGGTGAAAGCTTTTCGCCATTGCGTAATGCCTTTTTGCTTTCTGTAAATTCAAGATAAAGATGATTTCCGCTTAGCCCGCCCCTAGCTCTCAGTGCGAAGTCTTTGATTCTTTATTGCTTTCTCTAATGCTAGCTCTCGATTGATTGAGTCTAGTCAAAAAAGGACCAACGACAATGAAGGAGAAGAAGGAGCTTCTTTCAACTATTAAGTGCTATCTTTCTAAACTAAAAAAAAAAGTCCTTCGCCTTAGTAAGCTAGCTTACTAAGCCCGGGTAGAACGTGGATCGATCATGACGAGAATGGACTTCTCCGTAATGTAATAGAAGAGTCACAGTCCCTTCTCGACCAGACGAATTCCATTCAGGCTTGGCTTGACCCTCCTGGAGGCGCAAAGTTCATCATTCAGTGTGGTGGGGCCTGGCAGATTTGGATGTTGGTATCGTATATAAGAGAACGGCTGCATTTAGGACAATTTTCCCAAGGAAACCATCAGGCACATTTCGATGTCACTTATTAAAGCAAGAACCCCGCCTTGAGAAGAAGACTAGGCAGAAAAAGATCTTCTTACCCGCAGTAGCGACAATCAGGAACACTACTTCTATAAGATGATTATCGCCATTTTCCTTACTATAGGGGCATTGACTTCAGTCTCAACTAGACCTAGACCCAATAAAGCTCGAAAAAGCAGGATTTCTTGAATGGAAAGAACAAAACGGAAAGGACAACCAAACGAAACCGCTAACAGCAGAGGGCAGTATCTATATATAGTAGAGCTCGCTTACCAGACGAAACCAGGCCTTTAAGGCTGGAGTGGAAGGGAGAGTAGACCCGAGAGCTGCAATAGTCATTTTTATTATAGCACCAGCCCTTATCGAGACAAGAGACCATACATTAACTATGGCAAGAACATTCAATGCGATCTCCCTTCCTCAAAGAAAGGAGAAGAAGCTATCGAACAGTGTCTTATAGAAAGAGTATAAATAACATCGCCAAACAAAAGTCAATCAACGAAGCCGGTAAGGAACGGAATTTACAAAATGCACCAGTGAAAAAATAAAAGATTTTTTGTGTTCCGCAATGAATCCCCTTTGCTTTCTCTATTTATAGAGTAAGCGCGAGGGTTGCGTAGCGAAATGTAGTAGAAATACAGCATTGGACAGCAATCATGAGGCAATGACATTCTCGATGAAAGCAAAGAGTTGACCTGGGAGCCCTCAACTGAATGCGCCTTACCGGACATAGAAAATAGGTAATCGAAGAAAGAATGTCTTAGAATAGAATCAAAAAGGTTACCCAGTCCAAATGGAATGATCGAATCTTGAGAGAAGTCTCTCTTTCCCATATTTATTTTCCGAAAAAAGTAGGAATTCGGAATAACCTTTTTTCTTGCCCAAAAAAATAGGGCAAGGCAATTACAATCAAATCAAGAGGTGGAAGCAGAGTTTTTTGCATACCTGCGGAAGCCCACCCGCCTTAAAAATGGATATAGTCATAGTAGAATATGAAGGACTCATTAATCATTTATCAATATGGCTCTAATAGTTTTCCAATTCCTGACCTAGAGGATCTTTCACCACGTAATTTTATTACCTTTTCAATTGAGACCTCCCCCATAGCTTCCTCTTCTTCTTCCGACAGCCTTAGTTCTACTTTTTTTTCATTTTGTGGACCCCGTTATGAGTATCTCTCCTTCTCGCTTGCAAGAACGTATTGAGCATTTGGTAACTGCTCTTATAGAGGAGCAGGGTCATCAAGTTTTTTATGGGGAGCATTACCATTTTTTAGGTCAATGGTTGCACGCGGACAGCTCTAATATCCCATAGAAATGGGACATTTCTCAAAATTGGATCTAATTTGGTATTAGGGGGTCTGCTTTCGTAGATGTCATGAAGATATATTCCCAGTTTTTCCTCTAACTAAGGATCGAATGCCATTAGAAAGAATTTAGCTATTCCTATCCGTAGTTTGGATTTGTCGTTTCTTCGTGGTCGTAACAATCACTTCAAGCAGTGGAAATAACAAAAGATGTGCTCCAAGTCCTTGGGCTGTTGAACAGAATTCAACCACACCGGAATGGATGGTACAAAGTCCTCCAGTTTTTCATACTTTTGGAGAACTTCCAGCTATCAAGGAGACGAGAAAACCGAAGCTAAGGAGAAAGAGAACTACTCGACTAAGAGGGACGATTCTAGGGGATGCCTCTTCTTTTATTCGTGAATTGAATTTACTATTGTTTCGTCGGTGCGCTCGTTCTGGATTGCTTTGTACCGCCGGAGAACCAGAGAAAGGAAGCGGAAAAGCGGAGCAGGGGTACGCGAACGGAGATTGAAAAAGAATGTTTTTTTACTTTACTTTAAAAAAAAAGTGCATACAAAAATAGATCTTCTCTTATTCTTACAAAACCCCAGGAGATAACTTAATCTCTCCAGAAAGCAAGCTGAGCAGTTCTTACTCTGTCTGGTGACAAAACCAAACCAAGCAAGAAAGCTTAAAGAATGCCGTAAAGTGATCACAGAAAATACCGATTCGCCACGGGGTGAAGGTAAGGCAGAAAAGACTGGCGCCGAAGGAAGGAACAGACTGTAGCATAAGCCGAAAAAGGCGCGAATGCAGATCCGAAGGCGGTTGCGGCAAGGTGCGTCTGGTGGTATCGTATATAAGAGAACTGCTGCATTTAGGAGTGATCTGTTCATCTAACTTAAAATGGAATAAGAGAAGAAAGAGAAAGTACAGTAAAATGGTACGCCCGGTTCACCAGGTTCTACCACTGCGGGGCCCAATCATACTCAAAAGAAGAGTTTGATCCTGGCTCAGAAGGAACGCTAGCTATATGCTTAACACATGCAAATCGCAAAAATGTTCGATCATCAAGCTTACACTCACTGAAAGCGGCAGGAATCGAGGGGTTGTTGGAGCATCCGGGGAGACTCGAGAAGGGTTCGAATCCCTTTCCTCACGTTAGGTTAGTTTTGAAAAAAAAACGAACTCTTCGATTTTATGAACCAAGAATGATGAATCAAAGAAAAGTGCCAAAGTGCTTTTTGAAGTTCTGTTTCACTTTCCTCTTCCTTTTTATGAGTCGATTGCTTTTCGAATGGAGTCTTACTTGGGCAGCTGCGGTCTTTGTTCCATGGATCTCTTTTTTGATTTCTGTCATGGATGGGCTGCCTCTTTCCGTCGGAGGAAGGGGTGCTAGCTCTTCGGGGCGACCCCCTATTGATCTGAATCTTCCTCCTGCTCCGGAGCCTGCCTCAACCTCGGACCAGCCGCAGGAAGAGGTGGAGCTACGTCGTCAGATGGAAGAGCATCTTTTGGCTCGCTTAGTTGCCAAGTCGCCTCCGGGTTCGAATCCGGATCTGCTTTTAAAGCAAGCGCGGGAGACCGCTCAGCTGAAAAGGCAGATCGTGGACCGTATGCCGGAATTGGATCCCGACCACTCTTACTTTTGGCGAGATCAGAGATATAGAATCATTACGGATTCTATTCTGACAAATCGGGAACAAGCGGACTACGCGCCTCACCGTCTGCGACAGATGCTCAATGACTTGAGC